GTAAGTTAAGTAAATTGTGTTGGATTGGCACTACACAAAAAATCTACATGAATATAAAAGGAAAAATGAAAAAAGCTATACCAAACTACAACCTCATTCTCTTTCTTTTTTTATTTCATTAATTGAACTTCGTTTGATTAAGTCGAAATTCTTCCAAAACTCCCGCCCTCCTTAAAATATCATAAACAGTTTCTGTAGGTTGAGCTCCTTTTTCAAGAAAATATAGAATAGCAGGAACATTTAAATAAGTTTGATTCTTTATTGGATCATAAAAACCCACTTTTCGCAGATCTCTTCCCTCTCTTCGGGACCGAACATCAATTGCAACGATTCGATAGACGGCTCATTGGGATAGATTAGATCAACAAACCCCCCCTAGAAACGTATAGGAAGTTTTCTCCTCGTACGGCTCGAGAAAAATGATTCTATTCTAAAATTATGTATATAGAAATTATAACGACAAATAAAAAAAGTCCCTAAAATCATCAAATGAATTAGACTAAGAATTAAGTCTTTCTTTCCTAAAAAAAGAAAATCATTTGTATACTCATAACTCAAGTTGAATAACTCTTAAATATCCCAAAAGAAAATACTTTTTCATTTCGTTTATTGAGCAGTCTCGACTACCCTTTAATATGTCTCATTTAGAATCGATTTGAATTCTGCATTCTGATCCAAATCCAATTGTTGTGACAATTAAAATACAAAGGGCGTTTCCTTGTTCCGGAATCCTTTATCTTTGTTTTGAATCATTGGGTTTAGACATTACTTCGTTGATTTTTAATCCTTTCAAAAATGGCAGCAACATACCTTTTTTGTTTTTTTTTTATTTCTTTCTATCAATATTTCTTTCTATCAAAGAATAGAATCATACGAACGGCGGATTACCGCACGATATATATAATTTTTTTATCGAAGAGGTTTTTTATCAATTCCAACAAGAATTCCTTTGGGATTTAAAACTTGATTGATTTGGATCCTTTCGATTTCTCTGTCAAAGATATACTTACAAAGTTGTTCTAACTTATTGATTGACACTAACCATAGACCCTTCTCCCTTGATAAATGAATCAATACTTTCCACTCGAGCTCCATCATGTACTAAATTCCATTATACCCCAACAAAAAAATGCAGGGTTCGAGTGGAACAAAGGATGTCGAGTCAAGAGCATCCTTTATTAGAGAATGATGGATATAAGAATCCACAACGGATCATGTCCTTCAAGTCGCACGTTGCTTTTTACCACATCGTTTCAAACGAAGTTTTACCATAACATTCCTCGAATTTGGAACCGCTATGCGGTTGATTCAATTATGGAATCATGAATAGTCATTGGTTCAGTCAGCACAGTCGGTACATAGATATCGAATATATATTAAGTTAATATTAGTTATTTTAATTATTTTAATAAATTTTCTTTATTTTTATTATTTAATTAAATATAATATTTTAATTAAATATAATATTAAGGAATTTAGATATTTATATCATTTCTATTTTAGATAGAATTCTAGAATAAATTTCAAATTATGATTTCAATTTCTAATTTCGATTGAAATTTAAAATAAAAAAAAAATTCCAATTTTTTATTTTTTACAAACAATTACAATAAAGACGACATTTGATCATCCCTAAGAAAGAGAAATCCATTTTTTTTTGAAATTAATAAGCACTACATAAAAAAAATAGATTATCAAAATCCAATCTATACTCTATATACAATCTATATAAAGAAATATATAAGAAGATGGATATATGAAAAAGGCTCCTTTTTTAATTCAAATTCATGTATTTTATATGTAATTTATAACCCCATCTTACCTAAATCTCCAACAGATTCAGTTGTATCTACATGTCATTTGAACACTGATGATCCTTTTTCCTTCATTTGTTAAATGTGAAAAAAAGATAAGATTTATTTTGGTTAGATCCATTAACCAAAAGAATAAAATTCTATCCAATATTACACTTTAGAAACAATCCAAATTATTTACTATTACTATTAAATATTTACTATAATTTAAAATGTAAATTTAGTATATTTACATATACTCTGGGACGGAAGGATTCGAACCTCCGAATAGCGGGACCAAAACCCGATGCCTTACCACTTGGCCACGCCCCACTTTGATTTCTATTCAACACTAATAAACACTAATATTGTTATCGATTGTTCGTCAATTCCAGCCAAAATATCTAAAGAATCAATTAGATTCTGTTGTTAGTATTTTGACACACAAAGATATCGAATTCAACTTAATTTATTGATCATTGCATATAATTCCATTAAAATATTGCATGAAAGTAGAATTTCTTCTATTCTCCTTTGAGAATGGAAGGTTTTTTGGTTGAGTAAGTAAGTTCGGAAAAAAAAAGAAGGATTTTTGGTCTATCTTTTTTTTTTATTTTTTTTTTTTCATTTTTCACTTCTATCAATAACTCAATCAAAATGCAATTATCTAAAAAACAAAATTTCTGTTATGCTTAATATCTTTAGTTTGATCTGTCTTAATTCTGCTCTTTATTCGAGTAGTTTTTTATTAGCCAAATTACCTGAGGCCTACGCTTTTTTGAGTCCAATCGTAGATTTTATGCCAGTCATACCTCTACTCTTTTTTCTCTTAGCCTTTGTTTGGCAAGCTGCTGTAAGTTTTCGATAAGATCTTTCATCTTGTACTAGAAAAATTAACGATTTTTTTGAGAAAAACGATTCTAATAATTACTAAGATCAGACAAGTCTTCCAGTATGAACCCTTGATTCAAACATTCAAATTCTTGAATAGTCACAATCCGGATCACCCTGTTTTCCCATTCTAACTATTTTTTTCTGTGAGTGAAAACCTTATTGTGATCCTCCAAAATATCAAAAAGTGGGTATAAAAAAATTATTGATAAGTAAGATAATAAAATAAGAAATTCTATTTTATATATTTTTAATTACGAAAATTTCGATTTCTAACAACTATTTCGGTTTTCGTTATCAAATCAAAAAATAGGATATAATATGGTATAAAAATAGAGAATCTATTTTCTTTTTTCAAAAAAAATAAAATGATCTTGGAGATTGTGTAATGCTTACTCTCAAACTCTTTGTTTACACAGTAGTGATATTCTTTGTTTCTTTATTCATTTTCGGATTCCTATCTAATGATCCAGGGCGTAATCCTGGACGCGAAGAATAAAAAGGGGTTCTTTGCTTGATTTTTAATCTATTTTTTTCTAATTACTAATTTTTTATTTCCTATTTGTTATTTTTTTTATTTGGATATATTTTGAATAAATGAAAATAATTTAAAAAATTCGAAAGAGAAATCAATATAGTAAGTCATCAATAGAAACGGAAAGAGAGGGATTCGAACCCTCGGTACGAACGAGTCGTACAACGGATTAGCAATCCGACGCTTTCGTCCACTCAGCCATCTCTCCCCATTGAAAAAAAAATACTAATATTCAAATCCAAATAAAATAGAATTTAAAATATTGTTATTTCAATTTTAAATAATAAAATAAAATTATGTTTTATCAAAATAAATAAAAAAATAAAATCAAAATGAAATCTAATTCTATAATAACTATAACATTTATATAACAATAATATATATATACAAAATAGACAAGTCGTATTTTGTAATACATCTAAGTAGTTTTATCTGAAATTCCAATCAGTTAGATTTAGATAAAATAAGGAAGATTCAATTCAATATTTATAATATATAATTTATATTATAAATTATATATTATTATATATTATAAAAAATAAATAATTAATATATTAATTATTAAGAATTCGAAAATAATAAAAAAATAGAAATATAGAAAGAAAAAAAGAAATACTTCTTCACCCCAAAGCGAAAAAAAGGTCCTTTAGTATTGTTTACGCGGCCTGGCCTGATCAGTACCTCGCCAGGCCCTTTTTTGGATTCTATAATATTAGTAATAAAGAAAATGATTTCTCTGATTTGATAATCATAAAAAAATCATTGTTATTGAAGCAACAGCAAGACCAATAAGAAAAAACTGTTTCCATTCTAAAACCAACATGCCATTTCTTATTATCTTTTCTTCCCCCTTCATTTTTTTTTTTTCATTTTGAATAAATGAAACTGCACAATTTTTTTCTGTTCTAGTTAGAATTTTAACAATTTTCTTGAGCCGTATCTATCAAAACAAAACCCCTTCAGGAAACAGGAAAAAAAAATAGAACTTTTTTTATTTTCATTTTGATTTTAGTTATTTAATTATCTTTTCATAATCTGATTAAGTCCTCCTATGAAAAATGCCAATATTCTAAATTTCACGATTCTTTTATGATCCTATCTTGATTCTATTCAATTTCAGTGTTCGACAAAAATTCCATTTCAATACAATAATCGAACTGTAGCGGGTATAGTTTAGTGGTAAAAGTGTGATTCGTTTTATTAACCCCTTAATAGTTAAAGGGTCTCCTGGTTTGATTACTATTCCGATCAAAACCTTTATTTTTTTTTTTAAAAGGAATTAATCCTTTACCTCTCAATGACAAATTTGAGGAAAATTATACATTCTGGTGATTTGTATCCAAAGGTCAATTTGAAATTTCAAATTTGGATTATGAAATTACGAAACATGAATTTTTTTTTAAATTGGATCAATACTTCCAATTGAATGAATATGAGTACGAGATCCATGGACGAAGATAGAAAAAAGGGTTTCTAATCGTAACTAAATCTTCCATTTTTTTTTTTATAGAGAGAAGCAAAATAGCTATTAAATGATGACTTTAGTTTACTAAAGGCTTCAATCAACATATTTTTTTGTTTTAGCTCGGTAGAAACAAAATCTTTTTCCTTAGGATTTTATCAAATAGAAATAGAGAACGAAGTAACTAGAAAGATTGTTAGAATCCCCTCCTCTAGAGGGATCATCTAGAAAGCAAGTTATTTTGAATTGAATGCATTCATACAAAAAGCTGACATAGATGTTATGGGTGAAATTCTTTTTGTAATTTCGTTCCCGTCTT